AGTTTCTAACGGATATGTGTAATAGAAAGTTTGCAACTTCTTAACTTAACCCTATGATTCCAATCTTCTCTGAAGATACAAAAAATAGAGATCCGAAAGCTCTTCTTTGTGGTTAGAATGCCAAAATCTCAAGTCGGCTCACTCGTCTTTATTTTGATCGTTACTGGCCTCTTGAATATTCTTTATTTTTCTTTTCTTTGATTTGTTTTATTTTTTTTGTGTGTAATGTGGCTTTACTGCTGTCTTCTTTATTATTGATAGGAATTATCTTGTTAAGACCCTATAAAATCGATTAAAAAAAAAACCTCAGATTCATACTAAAACCACGATGATTCAATAAAACCTTTAATCTAAGTCCAAAAATTCCCTGAGTAAGAACTATTGGATCATCACTTATTCAATGAATAGATATAATAAAAAATTCAAATAAACGTTTGTCCTTTCATACAAAAAAGGATAATCGGCAGTTTGAAAGAATTAAAATCTTTCGATTTATTATAACTTCTAACTCCTTGAAAAAAAATTTTAAGTCCGGTTGCGGGGTCTAAATATTAAATATGAATCATAGTTCTAATACTTTAGAATCCATTTTATATATTCCGTGCTCCAGATACTAGAATAAATATCCGACGGGGTAAAACCATCTCTATCAAGATGACAGACTCACTCTCTGTACTATCAATAGGATCAATTATAACAAGTCACACACTCATATTCCGGAAATACAGAAGAAAAGAAATTCCACGATCGAACTAAACTACCAAACCAAAATAGAATGGGCTAAAAATCTAAGACCCAAGTGCTTCACTTTGTATTGAAAAACTAGTTAGTCGGTTCTTGTGAATCTAATTCATAGAAATTCCGTCCAGTAAAATGGAAGAATTATAAATCTCTAAAATAATAGATAGAAATATCGCAAATAGGGCCATTGCAACACCCATCAAAGGAGTAGTTCCCCAACCAGGAGCTACTTTACCATATTCCGAATTCAAAGGTTTCAATAAATTCCCTACAATAGTTCGTCTTGGACCAGATCTAGAACTACTCTCAACAGTTTGTGTAGCCATAAATCCTATTTTTTATTCATTGAGATCTGTTGACTTTGTATACCATTCCGCTGTAAATAAATGATCTTATCCTAGATCCATTTTGGTCTTGAAATTCTATAATAATGGAAACAGCAACCCTAGTTGCCATCTCTATATCTGGTTTACTTGTAAGTTTTACTGGGTACGCCTTATATACTGCTTTTGGGCAACCCTCTCAACAACTAAGAGATCCATTCGAAGAACATGGGGACTAGTTGAAGTAATGAGCCTACCAATATTGGTTATTGGTAGGCTCATTACTTCAGTTGAGATAATGAAAAATCATTTCACCTTTTTAGTTGGAACTTTAGGTGGTTCTCTAAAAAAGATAGCGAAAAAAATAATTCCTAAAGTAGAAACTAAGAGGAATGTATAAACCAATGCTTCCATGGATTTGATCGTGGTTTACAATTATAGCTTTCATACCTGTTTATTTGGGATCGTCTCTCGGATAAAGAAAAATAAAGAACAAGAGTAAAAGAAAAGGTAGCAATTCAAATCAAGATTTATCCGGTTCCCTATGGCAAATTCCAATCACAAAAAGAAAATAAAGTCCAAAAGGAACAAAAGAATGTTGTATCAGACTACTTGTCTTCTTGTAGTTGGATCTCCAAGTTTTTGGAATGTTCCAAATTCTACTTGAGCATCCAAATCTGGGTCGATACCAGCAAAAACATCTCTGAACAAGGTTCTAGCACCATGCCAAATGTGTCCGAAAAAGAAGAGCAAAGCAAACGAAGCATGTCCAAAAGTAAACCAACCTCTTGGACTGCTACGAAAAACACCATCAGATTTCAAAGTAGCACGATCTAATTCAAAAATTTCACCCAATTGAGCACGTCTAGCATATTTTTTCACAGTAGCAGGATCACTATAACTGACTCCATTGAGTTCGCCACCATAGAACTCAACAGTTACACCTACTTGTTCGACACTATATTTTGATTCCGCCCTTCGAAAAGGAACATCCGCTCTAACAATTCCGTCTCCGTCTACCAAAACAACCGGAAATGTTTCAAAAAAAGTAGGCATACGACGTACAAAAAGCTCACGCCCCTCTTTATCTCTAAAGATAGGATGTCCTAACCAACCAACAGCTATTCCATCCCCATTGTCCATTGAGCCCGCTCTAAACAATCCCCCTTTTGCCGGATTATTGCCAATGTAATCATAAAAGGCTAATTTTTCGGGAATTTTAGACCAAGCTTCTGATAAACTTTGATTTTCAGCTAGCCCAGCACCAACTCTTCGATATATTTCTTGCTGGAAGTATCCCTGATCCCATTGATAACGAGTGGGACCAAATAATTCAATCGGCGTAGTTGCTGAACCATACCACATAGTTCCAGCAACAACAAAAGCTGCAAAAAAGACAGCTGCGATACTACTGGAAAGGACGGTTTCAATATTTCCCATACGCAATCCTTTGTACAGACGTTGGGGTGGACGGACACTAAGATGGAAAAGGCCCGCTAATATGCCCAATGTCCCTGCTGCAATATGATGAGAGGCTATTCCCCCTGGAACAAAAGGATCAAAACCTTCCACACCCCATGCGGGATTTACGGATTGTACCCTTCCGGTTAGTCCATAAGGATCGGACACCCATATTCCAGGACCATACAATCCTGTTACATGAAATGCGCCAAAACCAAAACAAGCCACCCCTGAAAGAAATAAATGAATTCCAAAAATTTTAGGCAAATCCAAAGAAGGTTTTCCTGTACGTTCATCACAAAATATTTCTAGATCCCAATATACCCAATGCCAGATAGCCGCCAAAAAGCACAAGCCGGAAAACACAATATGTGCCCCGGCCACACCTTCGTAACTCCAAATACCTGGATTCGTTATAGTCCCTCCTGTGATACTCCAACCACCCCATGAATTGGTTATTCCTAAACGAGTCATGAAGGGTATAACAAACATACCTTGTCTCCACATTGGGTCAAGAACAGGGTCAGAGGGATCAAAAACGGCTAATTCATATAGAGCCATCGAACCGGCCCAACCAGCAACCAGAGCTGTATGCATTATATGGACAGAAAGTAAACGACCGGGATCATTTAATACGACGGTATGAACACGATACCAAGGCAAACCCATGAAAATACCTCTTATATCAACAAAAAATGGACACTATGTAACTTTATTGCACTGTAAAAAACTATACTATGGACCTTAGTGGATTATCTCGGGTAAAGGATTAATATTTGTTCTAGTTTTTTAGTAATAACGGAAGAATTCTATTCGTAGGAACAAAAGAAGCAGATCTATTCTATACCCGATAAGTAAGAATACGCAATGGTGGAGGGGGGGGTTGACCGTATTTTATATGAGTGTTTATATCTTTATAGCAGTGAATGCAGACATATTTGTTCATCACTCAAAGAACCTATTCGTAAGAATTTTCCTTTAGTCACTCGGTCTTCCTTTTGTATTTAGGATTTTTTTTACGAATTTATTCAATCTATATTCAATCTATAAATAAAATATGATAAAGACCAATCATTATTAAGACAATAAACCCATTGTTACGTTTCCGCATCAAAGCGAGATATACTACTTAATTCAATTCTTTTTTCATTTTATGCCTATTGGTGTTCCAAAAGTACCCTTTCGAGGTCCTGGAGAGGAAGATGCATCTTGGGTTGACGTATAGTGCGACTTGTCAAATATATTGGGTCATATGGGATTTCCCCGTTCTCTCCCCCGATCGAGATATCCTCTCTTTCACCCCAAAAAAGATTGATTGAATCAGCAAAAATTTGGAGCGTGAAGTATGTAATTAGATCTTTTTTTGGGGGGATATCCAGATTAATATTACAAATTTACAATAATTTATGGTTTGCTTGGTTGGACCAATAAAATGAAGCATCCAGGCTCTGTTTAAAAAAAAAACCAATTGGTAATATATCTACAATTACTACTTCTATCATATATTTGTATTTGCTGGAAAACATGAAATAAATTGAAGAAAAGAAGTCGTAGCAAAAAGACGTGGTATTGGAGTATTTGTGCTATATGTGCAAATCCAAATCGGGTAGATCTTTACTCGGAGTAGAACAGAAACCTAAAAGAATTGAATTGAAGAAGCCCAATCAAAAACAAGAAAATTACATCGCGATTTGGATTCGATCTCGATGAAAACAATACATCAATGAGAAGTTAGTTCAATAAGTGTTTAGTATTTTTTTTTTTATAATTATTAAAAATATTAATATAGATTAATATAATTAATATAGATAAATATAGATAAACGGGTCAAAAGTCGTGTTTCTTGAAAAATGTAAGAAAAAGACCTTTCATTAGAAGTTCGAAAAAGTCTGCTATGAAAAAAGAAAGAGGGTTAAAATCTACACATTGATTTTTTTTCGCAATTTTTTGTGAACCGTATGCATCAAAAGGTGCATGTACGGCTCCTAAGGGATAAAATCTTATCCTAATCAACCGACTTTATCGAGAAAGACTACTTTTTTTAGGCCAAGGGATTGATAGTGCGCTATCGAATCAACTTATTGGCCTTATGGTATATCTCAGTATAGAGGATGATACCAAAGATTTGTATTTGTTTATAAATTCTCCGGGCGGATGGATAATACCCGGAATAGCTATTTATGATACTATGCAATTTGTGAAACCAGATGTACAGACAGTATGCATGGGATTAGCCGCTTCAATGGGATCTTTTATTCTCGCAGGAGGAGCAATTACTAAACGTCTAGCATTCCCTCACGCTTGGCGCCAATGAGTCTTTTATTTGAGAAAAAAAAAAAGAAGACTATGCCTTCGCCATATGAATATTAAGCAATAATAGCATGGCACTTCGAATTCGATATGCGAAAATTTTGCAAAACCATTCGATTATGTATCGAAAGAGTGGTATGAGAAAATGGGTATTTCCGATTTTATCTGATCTATCAGGAGCCTATTTCAGCGTCACAAACTTTTTTGTTTTTACACCGGAAAGCTTTTAACAATCTTTATGTTATGAAATAATAATGTTATGAAATAATATGAAAAAAAAAAAAAGATTTTTTTACTTATACTTATATAACTATATAATATAACTATATAACAATAACATTATAACAATAACATTTGCATTTGATTAAAAAAAAAAAAGAAACTTTGGGATTGCTGAATAACAGACCAAATAATAAAGCAACGGAACCATCATAGTATTTTTTAACTACTCCAAAACAAAAAAAAGGAAGGGTGGTTATTGGATCATTTACCGATCTAGGTCTGATAGACCCTCTCTATTTTTCTCTTTCTTCGCTGGAAGGTAAAAACCAATTCCATAGTAGAGCCGTATGCAATACGCAAAAGATGCCTGTACGGTTGTTCAATCTTTGTTTTTTATTATTCTTTATCTCTCGCCTTATCGTACGAGATAGAGGAACCTTTTATTATGTTATATCGTCAGGGTAATGATCCATCAACCCGCAAGTGCTTTTTATGAGGCACAAACGGGAGAATTTATCCTGGAAGCGGAAGAACTACTGAAATTGCGCGAAACTATCACAAGGGTTTATGTACAAAGAACGGGCAAACCTTTATGGGTTGTATCCGAAGACATGGAAAGGGATGTTTTTATGTCAGCAGCAGAAGCCCAAGCTCATGGAATTGTTGATCTTGTAGCGGTTGAATAAAAAATTAACAGGGATTCCGCGCAAATACACAATTTGAGATTTTTTCTTCTTACCGCTTACCGGATTTAATAGAATATCTCTATTAATTAATCTATTCTATTAATAATTAATAATTAATCTATATAATTAATTAATCTAGAATCTATTAATCTAGAATCAGAATATAAGTAATAATCAGAATATAAGTAATATAGAATTAATATAGAATAAAGTAATAATAAAGTAATAAAGTAATATAGAATTAATATAGAATAAAGTAATAATAAAGTAATAAAGTAATATAGAATTAATATTAATATAGAATTAATAATTAATATAGAATAAAGTAATTATAGAATAAAGTAATCTAGAATATAAGTAATTTATAATCATCGGGTTAGGATTGATCTAAACCAGCTCATTATATATATGATTCAACATGCCAACTATTAAACAACTTATTAGAAACACAAGACAGCCAATCCGAAATGTCACGAAATCCCCCGCCCTTCGGGGATGCCCTCAGCGCCGAGGAACATGTACTAGGGTGTATGTGCGACTCGTTCCGATCATGGACTAAGACAAAACAGAGAAAACAAATTATTCCGGTATCAGTGATCGGTTAGGATAGAATGGAAAAACTCCATTACATTCACTATCTTAAAAAAAAAGAATCTATTAATAATATATATCCTTTTATTGTGTATCAAATTTATGGTTTCCGTTGGTGCAAATCCAATCACCTCAATTTGCAATTTCAGATGAGAAAGACTTCCCCATTGGTAGCAAATGCTTATCCATTAAGCAGGGGAAATTCTATTTCAAAATTAAAAAGCCGAAAGATTATGCCCTTATTCTTGCAAGAACGGACTAAGAGGGTCAGCTCCCCAGCTAATCTTCATACTTAAATACCGTTACTGTATAGTTAGATTTTGTTGTGAAAGACTTTTTACTAGCTATTTCATGGGTAGAGCCGAAGAGTGTGAACTGTACAAGTTAACAATAGCATTGATTAAATGAGAGAAGGGGCTCCGGTGTATAGAGAGGACCTCGCCGTTTAAGAAGTAACCATAGAAACGATGGAATCCACTATTTCTTTATCCATTTCTATTTAATTGAATATGTTTTTTTGATACCAAGTATCAATACAATTTCTTATTTCGAGGTTAAATGCTTAGAAATAAAAAGAAAAAATCGTGGTTGGGAAGGTTATAGTAGCAAAAGCCATTGGAATCTTTTATTTTATACATTGGAAAAATCCGTTTTTATTATTAATACACTAGTAAAGGGAAAAGAATAACTGAAAGAAAAGAAATCAAATAGTTATTTAGTTATTCATCAAAGTTTGATTTATTCAATGACCAGAATTAAACGAGGATATATAGCTCGGAAACGTAGGACAAAAATTCGTTTATTTACATCAAGTTTTCGAGGGGCTCATTCAAGACTTACTCGAACTATTACTCAACAGAAAATAAAAGCTTTGGTTTCGGCTCATCGGGATAGAGATAGGAAAAAAAGAGATTTTCGTCGTTTGTGGATCAGTCGAATAAATGCAGTAATTCGCGAGAATCAAAAAAGGGTATACTATAGTTATAGTATACTTATGTATAATCTGTACAAGAGGCAGTTGCTTCTTAATCGTAAAATACTTTCACAAATAGCTATATTAAATAAGAATTGTCTTTATATGATTTCCAATGAGATCATAAAATAAAAATTCCCCGGAGACTGAACTCCGGGAAGGTAGAGTAGAGATTTGTATGATAAAATAGAATCATATGATAAAATAAAGTCGTCAAAATGAGCAACCACGTTCAATAAAAAAAGATTTATTCTTCTTCACCGATTCTCTTTTTTCTTACATACAACACGATAATCAAAATTGGATTGTCATAGTTTTTGAACAAAACATCAATCCACATTTTATTTGAGTTTCGATTGAAATTCGAATTCAATTGAAGAGTAATCCTATTTTTTTTTTTTTTTTTTAAGACCAGTAGTTCTAGCGGCCGACTCGCTTTTTTCAAATTGTTTTTCATTATTAAGAAAAGGTAACGAAGATAAAATACGAGCTTGTTTTATAGCAATCGTAATTAATCGTTGTTGTTTTAAGGTCAATCTATTCACCCGTCTAGATAATATTTTTCCCTGTTCACTAATAAATCGACTAATTAAACTCATGTTTTTATAATCAATTCGATCCCCCGATTGGATCGGGGGCAAACGTCTACGAAAAGATCGCTTGGATTTAAGAAAGAGTCGCTTAGATTTATCCATAGTTTGTTTATTCCTTATCCCGAAAATCCTATTTTGTAAAAAATAGGATTTGCTTTGTTTCTATTTTTTTATTCTTATATTTTTTATTTTTGAGTTTTCAATTTCTATTTAGAATTTAATAATTTTAATAGAATTTTCATATTAATATTTAGATTCTAATTTAATAATGTAATTTAATTATATATAAATATATAAATCTAAATAGATATAATCTAGATATATATAATCTAGAAATACTAGAAATATATGTATAAATATATGTTATATTAAATATATCTTATATATACAATCTCTTCTATAATTTAGAACAATATGAAAAAAATATATCATTTTTCATGTTCCTTCGAGGGATGACACACAAATGATCCATTTTCTCTATTTCTTTATCTCCCCGTGAATCGTATGTTTGCAACAACAGGGACAGAATTTTCTCAATTCCAATCGACTAGGCGTATTGTGTCGATTCTTTTGAGTAATATATCTGGAAATACCCGTTGATTTCTTATTAACACTGTTTCGAACACAACTGGTACATTCCAAAATAACCCCTATTCGGATATCTTTACCTTTTGCCATGAACCTCCTTTGTGTTTTTAATTCACTTAACTCTTCTATTTTACGATTCGAAGTGAAAAGGAACAAAAAATAAAAATAATAGAAGTTGCTAACTCGAAATCCAAGTATTCCAATTATGAAGGATCTCGTTCCAATCAATAATCAATATAGTCAATATAGTATAAGTATAGTAATTATAAGTATAGTAATAATAGTAATAATTAAGTAATACAATGATTTCTAACTCTATTTAGAATCACAGTACAGTATTTCTGTTTTCATTTAAGTATCCTGTATGATATTCTTGCCCCGCCTTAGCCATTCCATTTCTATTTCTGGTCTCACCCTATTATTTATATTTAATATTTAATAGATTATAGAATATTTAATAGATTAATAGAAATGGAATTGATTATTAATTGAATTTTGAATTTCTTATTAATTAAATTCAATTGAAGCCTGGACCGAATTCCGAGTTTCACTGAGGCCGAATACAACTTTATTCTTTCTCTTTTCTAACTTCAAAAAAAAAAAAGAAGGGGGGATTAATCACAGATATTTGATTGTATCTCTAATCTTCTTCACCCCTTCCCGTGTCAATAACTAGAATGAAAAAAAGGGGAATATCAATGCATCCGGGAATAAACGATTGATCTCTATCAATAGACCTGCTAAAGCACCGAACCATAGAGTACTTACCACTGGTGCCACGGAGAGATAAGTTTTTAGATCTCGCATTTAAAATCCTCCTTCTTTATTTTTAATTCTTATTCTTTATTGTAATTTGTAATACATAATTACATATATGAATATGATCAGATGGTTATTTAATTAATAACGACTTGTATTTGTACGCAAAATTCTTAATTCAAATTGAAATGGATAACGATTCATTAGATATTCTTTTTTTTAACAAAAAAAAAAGAGGTCCATTTCTTCTCTGCCCGAGCATTCTCTAAAAATATTCATTTTTTTGTTAGGCGGATTTCAGATGGATATAAGTCTTTTATTATTATTAAAATAGATATGATGATGATGTTATACGATATGAAACTAAAAAGAAAAAATGGCAGGATAATTTATATATATCAACCGAGAAAATCAAGATATGGAAAACAAGACAAAGATTCTTTACAATGACACTGTAAACCGATTGAAAGGGATGTAGCGCAGCTTGGTAGCGCGTTTGTTTTGGGTACAAAATGTCACGGGTTCAAATCCTGTCATCCCTATCCCTAACTATTACTTATCTTATGAGCAGTAACAAGGGATCAATTGAGACCGATTAAAAGTAGACATACATACTTAATAGAAATAGATGCATATTCTATCAATATATATATGATGAGAGTTCTATATATAATATATATAGAGTCTGATAGTATATGCATGCAAGATGAATTGGGAATCACATAAAATTTTTTTATGATTTATGAAAATAAA